TCCCTGTTAGCCAAAACAACCCAAAAATTCCTAATAATAAACCAAAATCCCCTACACGATTAGTTACAAACGCTTTTTGACAAGCATTTGCTGCAAGAGGTCGTGTGAACCAAAACCCTATTAATAAATAGGAATACACTCCAACCAATTCCCAAAAAATATAAATTTGTATAAAATTTGAACTACTAACTAATCCCAACATGGAAGTACTGAAAAAACTCATATAAGCAAAAAATCTCAAGTATCCTTGATCATGAGCCATATAATTATCACTATAAAGAAGAACTGTAATTCCAACAGTAGTGATTAAAATTAACATAATAGAAGAAAGTGGATCAATCAAGTAACCAAATTCTAAAGAAAAATCATTATCGAGCGTCCAAGACCATACATATTGATAAATCGAACTACTATTTGTTTGCTCAAGAGAAAGATTAATTGAAAAAACCATGACTATACTTAACAATAAAATAGTCGGAAGAGTCCATAGACGACGAAGATTTTTTGTTGCTGTCGGAAAAAGAAGAAGTCCCGCTCCCATTAACATAGGAACTGGAAGTAGAACGAGAGGTATGATCCACCCATATTGATATGTCTGTTCCATAAAAAAAGTTTTTTCTTTTTTATTTCTTTTTATACTTATTATTGTTATTCATTCTGAGGTTCTACTTAATACTTTAAATATTCAAATCAAGAAGTACCAATTGGTCAAATGAAAAAGATTGATTACCCAGTCCACTTGAAATTTGAAAATTCAAGCCAAATTCAGCAGATTTCTCTTGCGTTAAACAAATTACTAAGAATAGTCTTAGTAATATTTATTGGAATTTTTCCACTTATCTTATCTATTTTTTCTATTCTTTCCAATTTTTCTAAAAAAATATTATCTATAAAAGAAATACATAATGAATTTGAAAAGCGCAGATCTTTTTTGAACAATAGATGTCTTTCACATCCAGCTAGCAACCTTTTAATTCTTATTTAAATGGCAGTTCCAAAAAAACGTACTTCTGTATCAAAAAAACGTATTCGTAAAAAATTTTGGAAAAAAAGGGGATATTGGGCAGCGTTAAAAGCGTTTTCCTTAGGAAAATCTCTTTCTACCGGGAATTCAAAAAGTTTTTGTGCGACAAATAAATAAAATGTGTAATAAAACATAATACGTTGAAATAATTTCAAGCGGGCCCCTTGACCCATTCCGTTTCCTGTTGAATTAATAAACAGGAAATGGAATTTAGTACGCTATTATAACTTATAATTTCTAATACATAGTAAATTAAGAGATTCGATATATTCAAAAATAGAAAAAAATTTCTAAAAAAATTATAAGAATTCTTCTACTTTCCTTACAAAAAAATAAGAAATAAAGAATACTTTTTTTATTTCGTTTTAATGGATTTTTTGGTTTCACTTTACATTTTATTAAAATCAAAAAGAGTTTCTTAAAAGGAAAATGTTTTTTTGGGGGGGGTTCTATCCCTTAATTCTGTAAGACTCTCCCCTTTTCCAAGAAATTTAGTCGAGGAAAGACGAAAATACACACTAAAACAAAAACGCTAAACGAAAATAATGAACCTTCAAACATTTATTTGAAGGAATCTTTTTTATCAATTTGTAAAAAATATTGCACCCAATTGAATTCTTAAATCTAGACGATTTTTTATTCATAGGTTATTATGAGTTCAAGACAAGCCGCTATGGTGAAATTGGTAGACACGCTGCTCTTAGGAAGCAGTGCTAAAGCATCTCGGTTCGAGTCCGAGTGGCGGCAGGGCATCTCCTAAAACAAAGTAATTAGATCCTATAATGAATTTAATTTCCTATTTAATTCTAATTAAGGGACTTTTTTTATGATATTTTCAACCTTAGAGCATGTATTAACTCATATTTCCTTTTCGACCATTTCAATTATAATTACAATTTATTTGATAACCTTTTTAGTCGATGAAATCGTAAAACTATATGATTCATACAAAAAGGGTCTGATAATCACTTTTTTCTGTATAACAGGGTTATTGATCACTCGTTGGATTTATTTGGGACATTTTCCTTTAAGCAATCTATATGAATCATTAATCTTTCTTTCATGGGGTTTTTCCTTTTTTCATACAGTTCCATATTTCAAAAACGATCAAAAATTTCTAAGTACAATAATTGGCCCAAGTGCTATTTTGACCCAGGGCTTTGCTACTTCAAGCCTTTTTACTGAAATACACGAATCCGCCGTGTTAGTACCTGCTCTTCAATCCGAATGGCTAATAATGCACGTAAGTATGATGATATTAGGCTATGCATCCCTTTTATGCGGATCATTATTATCAGTATCAGTTCTAGTCATTACAGTTAGAAAAAAGATAAAGTTCTGTTCTATGAGTAATCTATTAAATTTAAATGAGTCATTTTTCGTCGATGAAATGGAATATATGAATGAAGGGAATAATGTTTTACAAAATATTTCTTTTTTTTCTCCAAAGAATTATTACAGGGCGCAATTGATTCAACAATTGGATTATTGGAGTTATCGGGTTATTAGTCTAGGATTTATCTTTTTAACCATAGGAATGCTTTCTGGAGCAGTATGGGCTAACGAAGCATGGGGATCCTATTGGAGTTGGGACCCAAAAGAGACTTGGGCTTTTATTACTTGGATCATATTTGCGAGTTATTTACATACTCGAACAAATAACAAATTTACGAGTACAAATTCAGCAATTGTAGCGTCTATTGGCTTTCTTATAATTTGGATATGTTATTTTGGGGTCAATCTATTAGGAATAGGACTACATAGTTATGGTTTATTTCCATTAACATTGAATTGAATTCAAAAGAGAGTTCTTAGGAAGAGGAATCAAAAAGTTTCCAATACGTATCAGATAAAAAAACTTTGTGTGAACTGGCGAGAACCCCCCGAATGACTACAATATTTGATTCGGGGGGTTCTCGCCAGTTGAAATTGCATCCTTTTTACTTAACATAAGCATAAGAGAAGAAGAAAAAGCTGTCTTCTCTTTTTCTCATTGTACAACGAGAACATTTTTCAAATGATACGATTTTGTTTATTTGTTTTCTTTATTTCTAAAAGCTATCTATAGAAAGAACTAGATAGAATAACTTCCGTTTTTTCAACTGATAATGAAAGAGCGAAATCGGGGTACATACCAATACCTAGTACGGGTAAAAAAATCGAGATCGAAAGAAATAACTCTCTCGGTCCAGAATCAAAAAAATAAGAGTTTGAAACATTAAATATTTTGTACCCATAGAACATCTGGCGTAACATAGATAATAAATAAATAGGAGTTAATAGCATTCCAATTGCCATTACAAATAGAATTAGGAGTTTTGTCATTAAAAGATATTTTGGACTAGTAATTAGTCCAAAAAAGACTATTAATTCGGCAACAAAACCACTCATACCTGGTAATGCAAGGGAGGCCATCGAAAAGCTACTAAACATTGTGAATATTTTTGACATTGGAATAGCCATTCCACCCATTTCGTCAAGATAAACAAGACGTATTCGATCATAAGTCGTTCCGGCCAAGAAAAAAAGTGCAGCACCAATAAATCCATGAGAGATTATTTGTAAAAGGGCTCCATTTAGTCCCATATCGGTGATAGAACTAATTCCTATAATTATGAAACCCATATGAGATACAGAGGAATAGGCTATTCTTTTTTTTAAATTCTGTTGACCAATAGATGTTGAAGCTGCATAGATTATTTGCATTGCGCCTACTATCATAAACCAAGGGGAAAATAGAGAATGGGCGTGGGGGAATAATTCCATATTGATGCGAACTAATCCATACGCTCCCATTTTTAATAAGATTCCGGCTAGAAGCATACAAGTACTATAATGTGCTTCTCCATGGGTATCTGGTAACCATGTGTGTAGGGGTATGATTGGCAATTTTACAGCAAAAGAAATAAGAAATCCAATATATAATATTATTTCCAAGACCGCAGGATAGGTCTGGTTGGCTAATCTTTCCAAATTTAATGTTGGTTCAGTAGAACCATATAAACCGATACCCAGAACTCCCATTAAAAGAAAAACGGAACCCCCCGCGGTGTACAAAATAAATTTTGTAGCCGAGTACAGACGTTTTTTTCCTCCCCACATGGATACAAGTAGATACACAGGAATTAATTCGAACTCCCACATGAGGAAAAAAAGTAAAAGGTCTCGAGAAGAAAATAATCCTATTTGTCCACTGTACATTGCTAACATCAAGAAATGAAATAATCGCGAATCTCGAGTAACTGGCCAAGCTGCTAAAGTAGCTAAAGTAGTGATGAATCCGGTGAGTAAAATGGGTCCTATAGAGAGTCCATCTATTCCTAATCTCCAATGAAAATCAAAAGAACCGATCCATTTATAATCCTCCATGAGTTGGATTAATGGATCATCCGATTGGAAATGATAACAGAATGCATAAGTCGTTAAAAGAAGCTCTACTAAACAAATACATAAGGTATACCAGCGGATTGATCTATTTCCCTTATGTGGAAGAAAGAAAATTAAGGAACCCAGAAATATGGGCAAAACTGCAATTATTGTTAAGCAAGGAAAATGATTCGTGGTAAAGACAAGATACACTTGGGCGAGAAAAACCCGTGCTCAAATCAAATTCAAATATGTTACGCACGGGTTTTGTCGGTAAAAAAAAACAAGAAAATGGAATCAAGTAGAGTTTTAGGGAACGTATCAATAAGCTAGACCCATACTGCGAGTTGTTTCATGCCATAAATAAACCCGAACACTCAAGAAATCCGTTGGACAGGCGGATTCACATCTCTTACAACCAACACAGTCCTCGGTCCTTGGAGCGGATGCAATTTGTTTCGCTTTACATCCGTCCCAGGGTATCATTTCTAATACATCGGTGGGGCACGCTCGGACACATTGAGTACATCCTATACATGTATCATAAATCTTTACTGAATGTGACATTGGATCTATACGTTTTTGAACGTCATAAATTCTCGGTCTAGTTTAATTCGAGATGAATCCTATATTTAGATACCAGACGAATCAATGAGTGATCAGAATCAATCTGCTTTCGAATTTGTTTATGAGCGAAGACCAAAATACTTTGATTTCTTATGTTATGTTTTCCAACCAAGATCATATCTTACCCGTATCAAACCAACTAATTTAATTCAATTTATGAATATTCCAATTCCGTTTATATGATTAATACTATTTATTCAACAAATTGGATTGGTTAATACGAGTTGATTTTCTGTTACGAAAAATTGATGAAACAATAGCCGATCCAATGGCTGCTTCAGCGGCTGCAATAGCTATAACAAAAATCGAGAAAATGTCTCCTCTTAATTGACGACTATCAAAAAGATCAGAAAATGTTACAAAATTGATATTAACTGAATTTAATATAAGTTCAAGACACATAAGAGCTCTAACCATATTTCGACTTGTGATCAATCCATAGACACCAATAGAAAATAAATAGGCACTCAAAACAAGTATATGTTCGAGCATCATTAACCAACTCCTTAGAAATCTTGATTCATTTCAATCTGAACAATAATTCCATTGATTCGATTCGAATCTAACAAGTATGGAATAAAACAAGAGATATAGATTGGTAATCGATAAAACGATTATAACATTCCCCTTCCATTAATTCGAGTTTTTTGAATTACTCGTTTGAAGGGTTTATTATTGACGAGCTATAGCAATTGCACCTATTAAAGTGACTAAAAGAATTATTGAAATGAGTTCAAATGGAAGAAAAAAATCTGTTGATAAATGAATTCCGATTTGTTGACTATTAATTAGCAAATCTTGTTCTAGAATCTGATTTGATTTTGTAGTCCAAAGGATCCCATACCAGGACGTATCTAGAATAGTAGTGATTAGTAAAATAAAAAGACTTGTACAAACCATTAAAGTAACTCGATCCCCAACTGTCCAAAGATGAAAATCTTTGTAATATTCTGAACCATTCATAAACATTACAGCAAAAATGATTAAAACATTGATAGCTCCCACATAAATAAGGAGCTGCGCAGCAGCTACAAAATAGGAGTTCGATAGAATATAGAATAAAGATATACAAAAAAGAACCAATCCCAATGAAAAAGCCGAATAAATTGGATTCGGAAATAATACTACTGCTAGACTTCCTAATATAAGACCCGATCCCAGAAAGACTAAAAGAAAATCATGTATTGGTCCAGGTAAATCCATTTTTATAGAAAAAAAGAAATCAAAAAATTTCATGCCCTTGTTGACCTGACTAGGAAAAAGAAGTTATCCTAAAGATATTAGGATCCTTCTTAATTGAATGAAATTTCAATGGGGAGGTGGTGTGAATTGATGTAAATCTAGTTCGTAGGCTAGACTTTTTCTTAAAATTGCAATTTGGAAATGGTTTTTGAATCAAGAATCTTCTAGATTTGGTGAATTCGAAGAAATTGTTCGAATTGTGTAATCGTCAATTATGGACACCGGTAACCGACCTAAAGCAATTTGATTATAATTCAATTCGTGTCGATCATAAGTAGAAAGTTCATATTCTTCAGTCATTGATAAACAATTTGTTGGACAATATTCAACGCAATTACCACAAAATATACAGATGCCAAAATCAATACTGTAATTAAGCAGTCTTTTCTTTCGAATATTAGTTTCCAATTTCCAATCTACAAGGGGTAGATCTATAGGACATACACGAACACATACTTCACAAGCAATGCATTTATCAAATTCAAAGTGAATCCGGCCTCGGAAACGTTCCGATGTGATCAATTTTTCGTAGGGGTATTGAATAGTTACAGGTAAACGATTTGCGTGGGACAGGGTAATCACGAAACCTTGACCAATGTACCTGGTGGCTCGGATTGTTTGTTGACCAGAATTCAATAACTGAGTTAGCATAGGGAACATATCTAAATATCTATAAATAATTTGACTAGTTTCTTTCTCTTGTTTGAGACAAGTTGTGAAAATAGAATATTCTATTCCTTTACAATGAAAGAAGTTGGGACGAAGTTGTTAATAATAGATTACCTAGAGAAATAGGTAAAAGAAATTTCCACCCAAGATTTAATAGTTGGTCTATTCTTAGTCTCGGTAAAGTCCATCTTGTTGCAATAGAAATGAACAAGAACAAATAAGTTTTAGCTAATGTAATAAAGATACCGATTATTGTTCCAAAAACTTGACTTTTTTTATTTATATCAAAAAGCTCAGTAACGAATAGATATGGAATAGAAAGATTCCAACCCCCCAAGTAAAGAACTGTTACAAATAATGAAGAAACTAGTAGATTTAGATACGAAGCAACATAAAATAAACCAAATTTGATACCTGAATACTCGGTTTGATAACCTGCTACTAATTCTTCTTCTGCTTCTGGTAAATCAAAAGGCAATCTCTCACACTCGGCTAGAGATGAAATTAGAAAAACGATAAACCCTATAGGTTGACGCCACAAATTCCACCCCCAAAAACCATATTTTGACTGCACTTCAACTATATCAACCGTACTTGAACTGTTAGATAATCATAGTCGATGATAACATCACTGTTCCCGTCGCTATTACAGAACCGTACATGAGATTTTCACCTCATACGGCTCCTCAGAGATCACAAATAAATCTAAGGACCTTTCAACATTCTTTATCTTGATGTGTTTGTGTAGGATGGATATAGAGTTAAACTCTTATCCTAAAGCCTAGAATTAGACCAACGGAATTCTGTCTGCTAGATTTCTAGTAAAATAGTGCTTCTGAATTGATCTCATCTTTTAAGAATTCTCATTTTTCTTTTTTGATTAATAACTTTATCCTTGAATAAAAAAAGAGTTCCTTTTTAGGGTAGATATTTCAACTTATCATTTTCGATTACGAAAAAGAATTAGATATTCCATTACATAATACTAATTGTATTTCTCAAAATAAAATAGAAATAGTTTTAAATAAAAAAAGATCTCTTTTTCCAATTCTAGTCTTTCTTTTTTATTTCCTTCCGATTCTACTTTCTCATAATCTCATAAAAAAGTAAAAGATTTCTTCGTTCTTGATAGTTATTTAGTTAATCGGTGGATAGGAACATACTCTGGATCGAAATCTTGGGGAGTACTTCTTAATCATTTCTACCAACTTAAAGCCCCAATTCGAATTACTTTTCTATAAATAAAAAGAAATATCCTGTTCGATAATTTACAGAATCTCCATAACTAATCCTTTGTGTATCTTGGTCTTCCTAACCATCCACTTATTGGTAATACATCTATGGGAAGAGTTAGTAAAACCCCTATAGAGCCGATCTTTTGAACCCGATTCAAGCGATGATGAGGAATCAATCAATCTTGGAGTAAACAGTCTCGACTGCTTCTATTTGCTTTCACTTAATTCTCGTACATAGGAAATGAGATTGAATTCTTTTAACAGCAATTTTTTAAGCTGTTTTATTTCACCCATATAACTATCTGGTTTAGTTCATCCATCCCAAGGATAATGATGAATCAAAAAAAAAATAGATATTCAACTCATTTAACTCTCTTGCTAGAAAGAAAAGAACTAGGCGAATTTTTATGTCTCACCGAATCGCACGTAGAGATATTGATAATACACATAGAGTTAATGGTATTTCATAACTAATTGATTGAGCAGCAGCCCTTAATCCACCTAAAAAAGAATATTTATTATTTGATCCATATCCCGACATCAGAAGTCCAACGGGAGCAAGACTTGAAACGGCGATCCATAAAAAAACACCGATACTAAGATCGGCTAGAAGAAAGTGATAGCTAAAAGGAATTACTGAATAACTTAGTAAAATGGATATTACTGCTATAGCTGGCCCGATACTGAATAAACGAGTATCCCCCCTAGATGGAAGAAGATTCTCCTTGAAAAGTAGTTTTGTACCGTCTGCTAGAGCTTGAAAAATTCCTAAAGGGCCGGCGTATTCGGGTCCAATACGTTGTTGTATCCCTGCCGATATTTCTCTTTCTAACCAAACAATTACTAGTACACCCAGTGTGATTCCTAATACAAGAGTGAAAATAGGGACAAGGATCCATATGATCCCATAGACTTCTTTTAAGGATTCCAATCTGGAAAAAGAATAGATAGCTTGTATTTCTGTTGTATCCATTATCATTTCAACGATCAACTTCTCCCATAATGATATCTATGCTACCTAGTATCGTCATAATATCAGCCAATTTCATCCTTTTAACTAACTGAGGAAGAATTTGCAAGTTAATAAAACCCGGCGGTCGAATTTTCCATCTCCAAGGAAAAACACTCCGATCCCCTATCAAAAAAACTCCCAATTCCCCTTTTGGAGCTTCGACTCTTACATAAAGTTCTTGCTTGGACAATTCAAAGGTTGGAGAAGGTTTTTTACTAATAAATCGATATTCAAAATCATTCCATTCAGGATCTTTTATCCTACCAAAGCGTCGGATTTCTAAATTCTCATACGGTCCCCCCGGAATTCCTTCCAGAGCCTGTTGGATAATTTTTATGGATTCTGTCATTTCACTGATTCGTACTAAATACCGAGCTAATGAATCCCCCTCTTTTTGCCATTGAATCTCCCAATCAAATTCGTCGTAACATTCATAACGATCAACTTTACGAAGATCCCATTGTATTCCGGAAGCTCGTAACATTGGCCCCGATAAACCCCAATTTAGGGCTTCTTCTGCACCAATAATGCCTATACCTTCAACCCGTTCTAAAAAAACGGGATTCCGTGTAATAAGCGTTTGATATTCAGCAACCCCAGTTAAAAAATAATCGCAAAAATCCAAACATTTATCTATCCAGCCATGAGGTAAATCAGCAGCGACCCCCCCGATACGAAAAAAATTATGCATCATACGCATACCGGTAGCGGCTTCGAACAGGTCATATATCAATTCTCGTTCTCGAAAAATATAGAAGAAAGGGGTCTGTGCCCCAATATCTGCCATAAAAGGGCCGAGCCATAACAAATGGGAAGCGATACGACTTAACTCCAACATAATAGCTCTGATATAGCTAGCTCTTTTAGGTACTTGAATGTTGCCTAGTTGCTCAGGTCCGTTTACGGTTATTGCTTCTGTGAACATAGTAGCTAAATAATCCCAACGCGTTACATAAGGTAAATATTGTATAATTGTTCGATTTTCCGCAATCTTCTCCATCCCTCTATGTAAATAACCCAATATTGGTTCACAGTCAATAACATCTTCACCATCGAGAGTAACAATCAGTCGAAGAACACCGTGCATTGATGGGTGGTGAGGACCCATATTGACTATCATGAGGTCCTTTCTTGTAGTTGGCGCAATCATAAGTTTTTTCTCGAGTTATTCTTCCATGCATTGCTGAAATTGAAAAGAAGTTCATCAAAATGTAAACAACTAAGTCCAAACAGTATCGCGTTTCAGATTAACGAGTTTTTCTCTCTCGAATATTCAACTCACCAATTAATTCTTTATACCGTCCTCTATTCTTTTTTGACAAATAGGCCAGTAGTCGTTGCCGTTTTCCCAAAATTTTTCGCAAACCTCTCTGAGATGAAGAGTCCTTTTTGTGCAATTCCAAATGTGAAGTAAGTTTCCTTATCTTAGTGGTGAAACTGAATACTTGAAATTCAAGAGATCCCGTGTTTTCTTTCTTTTCTTTTTGAGAAATAACCGAAATGAATGAATTTTTTACCATAAAAAAAATTCCCCTTTCTCTTTTTACAGATATGGATTTTACTGATCAGTAATAATAATGCTATTAATAATAATGCTATTACGGTATATACAATAATCGAATCCGAATTTCTTTCGAAACTCCTATTCGAATCAATCAATCCAATTTCAAATTGGATTTAGATAGGAATAGAAAAGAAAAAGAATTGGTCCACTTTCACATTGAAAATGAGAGACCTAAAACGAAGAAGGTTCTGGTGATTCATTTCGAAATCTAATTGATAATTGGGACATTATTTATTTCATATTGGATACTGACATGTGACTCACCTATGTATTTGTTTGCTTTCATATACCTTATATTTTCATATACCTTATATTATTATATTATATCTAGAATAAGATTCTATCTATAGAGTATAGGATATATAGAAATAGGATATATAGAAAAGAGTATAGGATATATAGAAAAAGTGTATTACCCACGGATTTTCAATAGTGGATACAGGCGGATCCTTAACATACTGAAACAACTGCCATTATTGTTATCAAACCAATAACGACTTATACAAGCTAAATCTTCGAATCGATAATTAGCCCAAAGAAAGAGTTTGAATTTCAGTAATTTCATTTTCTCTCCATCAAGGTAATTATTATCGTGTGAAACTTGGCTGATGTTTTGTACGCTCTTTTCATTGCAAAATACTGGATTTTTATCTACATCATTTCGAGTCTTTGACTCGAAACAAATTAGAATTCGTAATTTTCTACGACGTCTAAACGATAAAATATTTTCAGGAACAATACAATCAAAATGATTTTTGTTTTTCTTTCCAGTTATTCTTTGATGTGGTGCTTCATCTAAAATTTTTTTAGAAACATATCGTTGCTCTTGGTATTTTCGATTAGTTTGATGCTTATTCTTATGAACCAACGAAATACCTATGGTTTGATACATAATCATTTGTCCATCTTTTTTTCCAGATATACGAATAGGTTCTATAATCAATATTCCGCTTTTCAGTAATTCTGGAAAAGTGAAATTCCTCTGAATCACCATTAAATCGAAATTCATTTCTTTCTTTTGAATCGAGGATATAGTAATCTTTCTTGGATCTATCAGTCTAAGCAGGAGACAATATACCTTGATATTATTGATCAGTCTTTGAGTATCGTCCGACCTCAATTGAAAAAGCAAATAGCGTTGCAGGAAGCGATTGAGTTCTGCTTGCGTGTCACTTTTGTATTGTTTTTTCTTTTTCCCTTTTTTCATGTCTGATGGTGCATAATTTTCGTTACTATCTTTTTGTTGTGGGAGAACGGGTCTAAGATCTCCTGGCCTTGTGGGTTCTCTTTCTTCTTGATTTCCATGCTCTTTATTTGATGCTAACAAAAAACTTCTTTTTTCTTTTTTGTTGATCTTTTTCTTTTCATTACTATTTTTATTTCTATTCAAATTTAAAAAGACAATTTTGCTTGGTAAAACCCAAGGTTTCGTTTTGTATGCAGTATAAAGGAAGACCAGTTCTGGGAAGAACCAAAGTTCCAGATTCAATATGGGACGCTTCAGCATTTTTTCATTCATTCCCATCCAATCCAAAAATGCTTTGGGTGATTTTGGTGAATTGGTTTGTGGAATCATAAGATAAAAAAGATCTTTTTTAAGAATTATTTGAGAATTCTTAGTACGAATTTGAGTATTTTGATTCCTATTGATATCAATCGTCATCCAGCTCGCAATATTGACTTTTTGTCTAAGAAAAAAATTGATAATTTTCCAATCCAAATATTTTCTTTTTTCCAGATCTATATATAGACTATCGAACTTTCCTAGATTATTAGTAATAAGGGTGTTATTCAGCGTATCAAAAAAGGTTTCTTTAGGTGTGTTATAATAAATCTCTTGGTTCTTATTTCCTTGAAACGGAGATCCATAAAAAAAGCATTCCGCTTTATTTTCAGAATTAAGAAATTTATATGATAAAAGATCATATCTATAGTATTTCAGAAAATTTTCTTTATTATTAAATAATAAATCTACTTTAAGTTCTTTTTGTTTCTTGGAATTAATTAATTTGTTTTTTTCATATGAATACTGTTTGCTTACATTTTCCTTCTTAGCTTTAGCTATGCGATGCCGATGAACTCTATTTCGCCATTTTTCTGCTATTAATCTAGACCATATGATCTGCGATAAATCATATTGAGAATGGCCTCTTAACCAGTTTTTCCATTGATTCATTTCATAACTGGGAAGTTGTTTATCCTTGAATTTCGAATCAACGATTCCTTGTGTTTCAAAAGAATCCTTTATTTGAGGCTTAAGAAGGAAAGGGATTCCTTGGCATTGAAGGACAGATCTTAGTTTATACAAGTTAGTAACCTGGAGTTGTGAGAATCTGTAAAATACATATGCTTGTGACACATAGGATAAGTCATAAAAAATATGTAAATTTCTTTTACTAACATTTTCAAGTGACTTTTTTATAGTCGAAATAAACAGAATTCTATTTTTATTTCTTTTATCAATTCTTCCTTCTTTTCTTTCATTATTGTAAATGAATTTCTCAATAATTTTTTTTTTTGATTCAAGAAAAAATTCTGTATTCATTTTGGGAATATTAATGATAGATAAAAATAGATCTGTGTATATTCGTTCAATGAAAAATTTTATAAAAAAGGGTAATTTATAGATAAATCGAGCATTTATTCTTTTTAAAATCTTCCATTTTTCGAATTTTTTAGCATTAGAACTTGGTTTGGTAGGACTAAGGTTATTGATTCTTGAAATTTTTTTTTCTTTCTCTTTTGTGATTCTTTCGATTTGACCCCGAAGTGTACTTGTTCTATGAGTCCGATCGGTTATTTTTTTTTCAGTCAATAAAGAATTTCTCCATCTCGGAGATGTAATTTGACTAAATGATTCGTGAACTGTCTGATTATTAATTAGAGAATTTTTTTCTTCTTTAATTTCACTTGATTCATCTATTTCTACCTGTCTTAATCGAAATAGTAAAATTCGATTTATTTTTGAAAGTTCTTTTTTTCTTTTTTTTATAAAAATAACACTTTTGATAACCCATTCTTTTATTTCTTTTAAAACTTTTCGAAATGGTTTTGTTTTTCTTTTGAAAACTATTAGAACTCGAAAATATTTTTTTTTGAATTTTTCCTTTTTTTTTTCGAGTTCCTTTAAAACGGGTTTAAAAAAGGAAGGCCGTTTGCGGGGCGAACCAAAAGGGAGTTCAGCTTCCATTCCAAAAACAGTTAAAAAAGAAAAATCATCTTTTTCTTTTTTTTTTTTCATTAAATCTTTGTCAGAAGATCGTAGTTTTAATTTGTGCCAAGGTTTTAGCCAGAAAGGAAAAAAGATTTTTATCTGAATACCATCTGTCAGCCAATTTTTCGGAAATTCTGTTTCGGATAATGCAACACCATTATAGGTACATTTAACATACATCTCTCTATTCCAGTCCTTGAAATCTTCCGCCCATTCAGGAAGTTGTAATAGTAATAGACGTCCAATATTTTTCGAAATTATGAGCGAGGGCAATACAATATATTTTCGAAAAATGGATTGAGTTAGTAACATGCAACCTCTTAGTACTTGGGCAAATGGAATGGTATCCCAGGACTCTGCTATCTCTATTCGCACTTTTTCATTTACTGCCTTTTTCTCATTTTTTTTTTTTGTTTGCTCTTCTATATACTTGAAAATTTTGAATGCTTCCTTTTTCGCTATCCAATTTTGAAAAATTACTTTAATTAATCCGGAGATATCAAAAGAAAAAAGAGGAGATTCTTTTATTCTATCCAAAAAAAGGGGGGAGTGCGCATTTGCTTGAAACAATTTCCCAATTATTATTTTACGCCTTTGAGCTCGCATAGAACCTTTGATTATATCTCGCCGAAAGTCAGGTTGGTGTGAATAACGTATCAAAGCCAGTTCCTTTGTTTGATCTGTCGTATTAGTATTATCCCTAGTATTACTATCCGTATTATTAAGATCAGTATCCTTCTTGTTAATAGTAAAAATTACCACACGTTTGGCTTTCCTTGAACGAATTTCATGATCTTCTGGTACGTCTTCTTCTTCTTCTTCTTCTTCTTGGTCTCCCAATTGCTGTTCTAACTCGGTGATTAATTTATATGACCATCGAGGGACTTTTTTAATGATTTCTTTTATTATAAGTGCTTTTTCATTAGTATCGGTTTGAATGCTAAAAGTGAAAAAATCAACAATTTCTCTTGATAATGGTTTTTTATCAAAGTCATTTGTTTTCTGGTCGTAATCGGTATCCGTAAGAAGGATAGCATGAATACGATT